AGTCATTATATATTGAACAGAAGCAAAAGCCTCTGTAACGGTCGGACGATAATAAAAAGTCATAGCAAACCCTGTAGCTACTTGTACTAAAAAACAAGTAAGCGTAATTCCTCCTAGACAATAAAATATGTTGACGTGAGGAGGAACATATTTACTAGTTATATCATCGGCAATTGCCTGAATCTCAAGACGTTCTTCGAACCAATCATAGATTTTATTGAGATAGGTAAATCACGGAGACTCCCCCCCGGAGAACCGTATATGAAAATTTCATCTCATACGGCTCAAACAGAAACACACAAATACTAGTTCTAACGGATGTGTGTAATAGAAAGTTTTAAATTTCTTAATTCTATGATTCATTTTTTCTGAAGATACGAAAGAATAAAAATCCGAAAACTCCTCTTTGTGGTTATAATGCCAAAAAATCAAGTCGGCTCATTCGTCTATATATTGATCGTTATAGGCCTCTTGAATCTTCTATTTACCTATTTTATTTGTTGTTATTTATGTGTAATGCAGCTTTACTGCTGTTTTCTTTATTATTGATAGGAATTATCTTGTTAAGACCCTATTAATTGATTAAAACCTCAGATTCATACTAGAACCACGATGATTCAATAAAACCCTTTCAAACTAAGTCCCAAAATTCCCTGAGTAAGAACCGTTGGATCATCACTTATTCAATGAATAGATATAATGACTAAAAATCCAAAGAAACCTTTGTCCTTTGATCAAAATAAGCCTAAACTTTCGTTTAGTTTGAAAAAAAAAAAAAAAAAATTTCGAAGTCCGGCCACGAGGTCTAACTATTAAGTATGAATCATAGTTCTAATACTTTGTAATCTATTTCATATATATATATTCCGTGCTCCAGATACTAGAATGAATATCCGACGAAGTAAAACCATCTCTATCAAGATGACAGACCCATTCTCTGTACTATCCATAGGATCAATTATACCAAGTCACACACTCATATTCCGGAAATACAGAAACAAAGAAATTCCACGGTCGAACTACCAAAATAGAATGGGATAAAAATCATAAACCTAAACGCTTCATTTTGTATTGAAAAAGCCAGTTAATGGTTCTTGTGAATCTAATTCATTGAAATTCCATCCAGTAAAATGGAAGAATTATAAATCTCCAAAATAATCGATAGGAATATCGCAAATAGAGCCATTGCGAAACCCATCAAAGGAGTAGTTCCCCACCCAGGAGCTACTTTACCATATTCTGAATTCAATGGTTTCAATAAACTCCCTGCATTAGTTCGTTTGGGGCGGCCAGATCTAGAACTACCCTCAACGGTTTGTGTAGCCATAATATTTTATATTCAGTAAGATCTGTTGACTTTGTATACCATTCCGTTGTAAATAAATGATCTTATCATAGATCCATTGTGGTCTTAAAACTATATAATGTCTTAAAACTATATAATAATGGAAACAGCAACCCTAGTTGCCATCTTTTTATCCGGTTTACTTGTAAGTTTTACTGGGTACGCCTTATATACTGCTTTTGGGCAACCCTCTCAACAACTAAGAGATCCATTCGAGGAACACGGGGACTAGTTGAAGTAATGATCCTCCCAATATTGGGAGGATCATTACTTTCAATTGAGATAATGAAAAATCATTTCACCTTTTTAGTTGGAACTTTAGGCGGTTCTCGAAAAAAGATAGCGAAAAAAATTATTCCTAGAGTTGAGACTAAAAGGAATGTATAAACCAATGCTTCCATAGATTTGATCGTGGTTTACAATTATAGCTTCCATACCTGTTTATTGGGGATCGTCTCCCGGATAAATAAAGAACAAGAGTCAAAGAAAAGGCAGTGATTCAAATCAAGATTTATCCGGTACCCTATATCAAATCACAAAATAAAAATGAAAAGTAACAAGTAACAAAGCAATATTGTATCAAACTACTTGTCTTCTTGTAGTTGGATCTCCGAGTTTTTGGAATGCTCCAAATTCCACTTGAGCATCTAAATCTGGATCAATACCAGCAAAAACATCTCTAAACAAGGTTCTAGCGCCATGCCAAATGTGTCCGAAGAAGAAGAGCAAAGCAAACGAAGCATGCCCAAAAGTAAACCAACCCCTTGGACTGCTACGAAAAACACCATCGGATTTCAAAGTAGCACGATCTAATTCAAAAATTTCACCCAATTGAGCGCGTCTAGCATATTTTTTCACAGTAGCGGGATCACTATAACTGACTCCGTTGAGTTCGCCGCCATAGAACTCGACAGTTACACCTACTTGTTCGACACTATATTTTGATTCTGCCCTTCTAAAAGGAACATCGGCTCTAACAATTCCGTCTCCGTCTACCAAAACAACCGGAAATGTTTCAAAAAAGGTAGGCATACGACGTACAAAAAGTTCGCGCCCCTCTTTATCTCTAAAGATAGGATGTCCTAACCACCCAACAGCTATTCCATCCCCGTTGTCCATTGAGCCCGCTCTGAATAACCCCCCCTTTGCCGGATT